TTTGGAAAAGTGTGGATTTTCAAGAACGGGAGTCTTTTGATATGTTGGGAATATCTTATGATAATCATCCGCGTTTGAAACGCATCTTAATGCCTGAAAGTTGGATAGGATGGCCTTTACGTAAGGATTATATTGCCCCCGATTTTTATGAAATACAAGATGCTCATTGAAAAATAATAAACTTTTATTCACTTCTACAATTCCAGAGATTCAAGGTTCTGTTCTAGATTAAACAGAATAATTGAAGTCTCGTTTGTATTATGGATAGGCTAACAACTAATTTAACCTTTTGAATATGTATATGCGTATGAGGTATTAACTTTCTTTTTGAACGAGAGATAAAAAAATAATATAAAATATAATTTATTTTTGTTACATACTTTGTATAAAAAACTCTTTACCCATCTATAAAATAGATGGGGTATTTCTCTAAAGACCGAGGCGGATAAACGTATGTAATATGATCTAAACTTTTAATGAATATATATGTCGATTTATATTAAGTAATTTGTAGAAAAGAGACTCATAAAAATTAATCATATGCCAGGAACCAGATTTGAACTGGTGACACGAGGATTTTCAGTCCTCTGCTCTACCAGCTGAGCTATCCCGACCATTCCCATTCCCGATACCCCACCCTCATTTTACTAGATAACTTAGGTCTATGTCAATTAAAAGAGTATTACAAGGTCTTATCCAGGTGCTATAATCAGTATGAATAAGGATATCGACCATGACTCGTTCAAATGGGGAGTCTTTGGTCAAAGACGGTCATTTGTACATGTATCATATATCACAAGGCTTGTCATAAGAAAAAATTTTTCTCTCGGATCCATTTGTAAAAGAGTAGGGTGAATAAGAAAGATAACGAATTTTGAACTACTAACGAAAAAAAAAAAGAAGGAGTCGAATGGGCTTTTTGGGGATAGAGGGACTTGAACCCTCACGATTTTTAAAGTCAACGGATTTTCCTCTTACTATAAATTTCATTGTTGCCGGTATTGACATGTAGAATGGGACTCTATCTTTATTCTCGTCCGATTAATTAGTTCTGCAAAAGAACTATCAGACTGTGTGGTGAATGCTTTGATCAATGAATATTCGATTCTTTCTTCAATATGGAATCGATTCACAACAAATTTTACCCTTTTCATATAAAAAATCAGGTCGTCATTTATAATTTATAATTTGATAGAGTATTTCAGTACGTATACGTATGTATATACGTATATCCTTCATCTTTTCGGAAGTTTCAACGGAAGGATTCCTCTACCAATGCAACACAGTCAATTCCATTTGTTAGAACAGCTTCCGTTGAGTCTCTGCACCTATCCTTTTTTCACCTTCTGCCCCTTTGTTTGTTTTTTGAAAACAGGATTTGGCTCAGGATTGCCCATTTTTATTAATTCCGGGGTTTCTCTGAATTTGAAAGTTCTCACTTAGCAGGTTTCCATACCAAGGCTCAATCCAATTAAGTCCGCAGCGTCTACCAATTTCGCCATATCCCCTTTTTGTTTTGAGATTAGGATCTCATTTTTATTGAGATGTCGTTCTCCTTTTTATTTCATTTCTACTGGAACCGTTGAATTCATTAAATACGGATTCCTATCTCGAAAAAGTTTTTCTCCTCTTTTATTTCTTGGCTATCTTCTTTCATCTTCTATAGGAAACCCGCACCCGCATTTGGTCCAATCAGAAACGATTCTATCATTTCTGTATCTGCAATTCAATATAGATGGATATATACGACGTATATATGTCTCTCTTCTTATCGTTTTTCCCATGCAATTTGGAATACTTGAACGGTCGATTCTTTTTTTCGTCTGAGCTTCCATCTTTACGAAGCAGAGCGCAATAATGTCTCATTTTTTATAAATATATATATGATATGGAATAAAATAGAATGATATGGAATAAAATAGAGAAGTGTAATAAAAAGACTTTCAAATATCATTTGAAAGCAAAAACGAAAATGGATTTAATCTAAAAATATATCGAATCTATTATTTTTTAATAGTAAATGCTATACTATAGAATTGTGCTATATAATTGTGATATGAGAAAAAAAATAAAAATTATATATCGATAGATCAATCGTTATATTCTATGGTCTATGGTAAAGTATGAGTATTGAATATTTACTTTCAATTCTATATTCTATTTTTTCTATATTCATATTTCATATTCATTATGAATAGCTAATAGGAATCGCTAAGAATGCAAATATAAGTATAAATAAATAAATCTAATATAATAATAAGTATATTAATTTTAATAGCTAAGATGACAATAGTTTATTGAATCCCTATGCAGGTAGAATTTATCTTATGTGAGCCCGCTTAGCTCAGAGGTTAGAGCATCGCATTTGTAATGCGATGGTCATCGGTTCGATTCCGATAGCTGGCTTTTCTCTATTTATTTTCTTCGAGTTTTTACATGATTGAGAATGTCCTTTTTCAATCCGAAATCAAAGAATATTGAAAAATATATTTTTTATCTT